AAAGCTCCAGAAGATGTTAATCGTAAATAAGAAGATTGTTTACGAAGAAAAACTAATAAAAATTCGCATTCAGATACATAAAAATTATATGGGAACCGAAATAGTCTTTTATTTTCTTTTGAAAAAAGAAAAATAGAATTATTCGGAGTAATAAGACTATTCCAATTATGATATTCGTGAAGAAAGAATCGCAATAAATGTAAAGAAGGAACATCTTGGATCCAGAATTGAAGGATTTGAACCAAGATTTTCAGATGGATGGGATAAGGTATTAGTATATCTGACACATAATTTAAATGCGATAATTTGTCCTCCAAAAAGGGAAATATTGAATGAATAGATCGTAAATTCAAATTCTTAGATTTTGGTATTTTTTTTTCTTCGAGGAAAGATACTAATCGCAGCAAGAATGAAATTTCCACAATGACTGCAAAACCTTCCAATATCATCTGAGAATAAAAAAAATGAAAATAAAAAAAATTGTTGTGCCCAACGAATCGATTTTGGTTAGAATCATTAACCGAATAAATCAAATAATTCTGTTGATACATTCGAATAATTGAGCGTTTCACAAGTAATGAACTATATTTACTGTCATAACCAATAATTTCCGTGGATTCGTAAAAAATCGAACCATTTAAACCACGATCATGAGCAAATGTGTAAATATACTCCTTAAAGAGAAGCGGATATAGAAAGTGTTGTTGCCAAGATCTATCTTTTTCTAAATATCCTTGTAATTCTTCCATTTACATTTCTACTTGAACCAGAGGCGGGACCTATTTCATTTTTTAGGTTATCAAATGATACATAGTGCAATATGGTCAGAACGGGGTATGTATTATGTATATAATTACAGTAAGAAAAAAATATATATCCCGCAAACAAAGGAAACAGTGGAGTCCAATCAACAGATCTTTTTCCTCTCCTTTTCTATCCAATCGGTTTATGTTCGTTATAATTACAAGAGGGTCAAAAATCCTTTATTTTTGCAACTCGATCGCTCTTTTGACTTTGGAATAAATTCTCTTTATCAGTATACTGTTTCTTCTACACATCTGTCTCCAACCCATAACAAAGAATAATTAGGATTCATTAAAAAAAAAAGAAAGAAAATCAACGGTCCACTCACAGAAGAACCCACCCTTTCCCGCATCAGGCACTAATCTATCTTTAACGTCTAATTAGATAGGGTAATCATTCAAATTAAGAACAAAAGCTCGTTGCTTTTTATTTCACCAGAATTAGACCCATAGGGCTCTATCCATTTATTCACTAGACCTAACTGTAAATGAAATGTGCATTTTTTTTTTCACTTCCAAAAAGAAAAAAAATTGTAATAACGATCCGGTAAGGATAAACTCAAAGTTCTACTTTAATTAAAAATTAAAATTAAAATTAAATAATATTTAATTAAATAATTAATTAAATAATAAATTAATAAATTAAATAATAAAATTAGAATTTACGACATGCTGTTTTTTCCATTCATTACCTTTGAGGATCAGTCGTGGTCTTATAGACTCTACCAATAGTCTGGACGAATCTGTTGCTTCATCCAAATGTGTAAAAGATCATAGTCGCACTTAAAAGCCGAGTACTCTACCGTTGAGTTAGCAACCCGAATAAAAATAAAAAATAAAATAAATAGGATATATGTAAATACGGTCAAAATAAAAAAATAAATTGAATTGCACTGCACGACCCCGTCAAAACATTGAACTAGAACAAATTGAAAAGAAAAATTTGTTTTTGTTGATCAATTAAAAACACCAAAATACCAAAATGGACAGATCGGATTAAACAACAACTGATTCCCAATAGAGATGTCAAAATTGTGACAAACCACCATTTTATTTATCAATTTTCTTTTCTTTTTCGTTAAGAAAATACATCTTGTATGCCAGTAAATCGGCAGGGCAAACCCATCATTTGACTGAAGGGAAGGAAAGAAAAAACCAATATGGGGTGGAGATAAACGGATCTATTTATCTACGATCGAATTATATTTCTTCGATGCACCATTGTCAATATGGATCCAATGTTAAGAAAAGAAATTATGGATCCAATGTTAAGAAAAGAAATTTAAGTAAATCAAATAAGGACTTGTGTTGGATTGGCACAACATAAACATAAATAAGAAATTTGGATGAAAAAAATACGAAAGATGTAAAGTAAAGAAAAAATCTCGGGTTTATTCAATCAATAGAGGTACAATAAGCAAGATTAACCCCTTGTTTGTTGGTGGATTCCCGCAACGAACAAAAAAAAGTAAATTAAGTATGAATATAGCAAGAAAAAGGCAAATTGTGTGTAAATAATTATAATTACACAAAGATATATACTATTACACAAAGATATATACTAGTGACCCCCCCCTTTTTTTATTTATTAATTTTGTTTTTTTACTTTAATTACAATTACCTCGAATCGAAGTTCTTTCTTGAAATAATTCCGCCTTCCTTAAAATATCACAAACAGTTCTCGTAGGTTGAGCACCTTTTTCAAGGAAATATAGAATAACAGGAACATTTAAATAAGTTTGATTCTTTATCGGATCGTAAAAACCTACTTTTCTAAGATCTCTTCCTTCTCTTCGGGATCGAACATCAATTGCAACGATTCGGTAGATGACTCATTGGAATAGATGTAAATAAACAATGCCCCCCCTAGAAACGTATAGGAGGTTTTCTCCTCATACGGCTCGAGAAAAAAGGATTCTAAATTTCTGTATATGTATATAATGATAAATGGATCCATAAAATCATAAATTAGACTATGATTTGAGTCGTTTTTTTATTCTTCCTTACAGAAACAGAAAAAAAGAAATCTCATTCGTACTCATAACTCAAGTTGGGTAATTCTGACAGAGTTCGAAGGGAAACCCTTAGACATTTATTGAGCCGTCTCTAACCTCTTTTGTTTGTCTCATCTCGAATCTATTTTTATTCCTCATTCTGATTCAATTGTTGAGACAATTGAAAATAGTGTTTACTTGTTCCGGAATCCATTTTCTTTGCTTTGTGAAATCATTGGGTTTAGACATTACTTCGGTGATCCTTACTCCTTTCAAAAGAGCAGCAACATACCTTTTTTTTTTTGTTATCTTTTTCTATACTATAGAAATAGAATATGAACGGTGGATTCCCTTGTGATAAACTTTTGATCGAAATAGTTTTACCAATTCTGAAAAATTTTACTTTTTTTTTTCAAACTTCTTTTATTTTTCGATTTTTTTAACCTTTCGATTTATATATTGAGGATATATTTACAAAGTTGGTCTAACTTATTGATAGTTACTAACCCTAGATTCTTCCCCCTGAGAAAGGAATAAATCCTTTCTGCTCGAGCTCCATCATGTACTATTTACTTACAACCGAACACAAATTAGGTTCCTAACAGAGCAGAACAAACTATGTCGAGCCAAGAGCATCTTCATTCCTATATAAAATGGTGGATGTAAGAATCCACAGCCGATCATGTCCTTCAAGTCGCACGTTGCTTTCTACCACATCGTTTCAAACGAAGTTTTACCATAACATTCCTCTAATTTTATTTCAAACCGGTATGTAATTGATTCAATATGGAATCATGAATAGTCATTGGCTCAACCGGTGTGTGTATACCGATATATAATAGTACATACTTTCTATCTATCTATCTATGGATAGATAAGTATTTATCCGGGGAAGGCTCAGCAAGGATCAAATTTATTTAACTCTATATTCTATCATATGAATGAAACATATTTCTAAAAAAGACGAATAAATAAGTTTGCTTAAGACTTTTTTACATCTTAAAAAGATTGTTCGGGACGATCAATCATGAAGGATCCATTTTTCTCGAACAAATAAACTATTAATATTAATAGATTTGCAATCCCGGAAAAAAATCAATTATTAATAAAACTTTTTGATTTTATACAATACAGATTTTGTTTTACTTCAGGTTCAAGAATTTTTCTTTTCCATCAATTCCATAAAGTCAAGTAGATGCAATATACGAATTTCCCCCCAATCGCTACATTACATTGATTTACAATTATTCATTTGAACCGGATAAGATATAAGATGAACCAGATAAAATACAAAAAAATGGGGTCCGGTTCAATTCGTTTTTACTATTTTTTTCCCACACCAGCTTTAGAAGTTTTAAGACCAGTGATGAAATTAGTACCAAAAACTCCCTACCCTTTAGTCTCCACATAGACTGTGGAATTGGGATACCCCATTTATTTACTTTAGGATTTTTTATTTTACCCTTGGTAAGGGAATAAAGAGGCCTTTCTTTCATTCACATTTCGATTCAGAATGCTTCATGTGAGAATTGACATTTCATAGATATGGGACATAAAGTTTTCATAAGTAGCTAACTTTAAAATGAATATAATATTAAGTAGTACGAGCATATCCTGAATGTGATCCTGAATGTGAATGATAAACCCAGAATTTCTTTTTTGAATAAAAAAAAAGATATTTATTTCCACCCACATTTCTCACTTGATTACGTTTGTGAGAAACCAAATGAAAGAAAAAATATGATTCTAGGAATGATTCTTAGAATTCAGAACAAAAGATTGTTCTCGTTAACAATTTTATGTTTCATGTGGGATACAATGTGATCCCATCTTTCGTTTCTGATGGAAACGATCTGGGACGGAAGGATTCGAACCTCCGAGTAACGGGACCAAAACCCGCTGCCTTACCGCTTGGCCACGCCCCATTTTGAATTTCTATTCGACACTAATAAACATTAATATTGGTATTGGTTATTCGTCAATCCCAACCCAATAAAAATAAAATAAATACATTGGGGATATATTGTTGCTAGGATTCAACACATGTAGATATAGAATCAAAAAAATTCATTGATCATTACATGGAATTCAGTTAAGATATTGTATGAAAATGGAATTCCTTGTATTCTCATTTGAGAATGGAAGGAAGGATTTATTTTTATTTGGGAGAGTTCGAAGAAAAAGAAAGATTTTTTGACTTGTCTTTTTTTTCCCTTATAAAAAAAACTCAATCAGAATAAAATTATCTAATCTACAAGAACGAAATTTTGTTATGCTTAATATCTTTAGTTTAATCTGTATCTGTCTTAATTCTGTCTTTTATTCGAGTAGTTTTTTCTTCGCCAAATTGCCCGAAGCTTATGCCTTTTTAAATCCAATCGTAGATGTTATGCCTGTCATACCTATACTTTTTTTTCTCTTAGCCTTTGTTTGGCAAGCTGCTGTAAGTTTTCGATGATTTAATACTCTGCTAAATTCATGATTTATTCGATAAATAAAAATTCGAAAAATTGATAAGACCAGATAAGTCTTACATTATGAACCCTCGATTCAAAAATAGAAATTCTTGTATATTGAATAACCGCGGCGATGAATTTTGATCAGCTTATTTCCTCGTTCTAACCTTACAGTGAGCAAAGATTTTATTAGGTTGCCTACAATACCTAATCATATGACAAGAAATTTTTGATAACGAAGGAATAAAAATCTTATTCCAAAGAAATTCGTGAAAATGACTTTCTTTTCAAAAAACACTTCATTTTTTTTGGGGTGTCATGTCAAAACAAAATAGTGTATGTGGTAAAAAATAAGTAATCTATTACCTTAAAAAAAAAAAAAAAAGATCTTGGAGATTGTGTAATGCTTACTCTCAAACTATTCGTTTATACAGTAGTGATATTCTTTATTTCTCTCTTCATCTTCGGATTTTTATCTAATGATCCAGAGCGTAATCCTGGACGTGAGGAATAAAAAAAAGATATTTTTAGTTTTTCCTGCTTTTTCGAAATTTTTTCTTATGATTTTATGTATTCCATACATTTACCTATGAGAAAATCAAGGGATCGAAATTCCTTCGAATTCGAAAATCTCAAGTAATCAGAAGAAGCGGAGAGAGAGGGATTCGAACCCTCGGTACGAAAAACTCGTACAACGGATTAGCAATCCGCCGCTTTAGTCCACTCAGCCATCTCTCCGCATCCCCATTTAAAAATGGAAAGTTTTTTATGTGATGTGACACGTGAAGTAAAGATTGATAAAAACCTTCGTTTTCCTTTTTTATTTATCTATTTTTTTTATATATTCTTTTATTAATATTTATTTTTATATTATTATATTATTATTATTATGAAAAAATAAAGTATAAAGAAAAATAAAGATATATAATATAAAAAGATATATAATATAAAAAGAACAATAAAGTAATGTAATATATATATATAAATATAAATATAAGATAAGAAAAAATTTTAAGAAGAAATTGGATCAGGAATTCAATTTAGATAATGATAATGATTCGAAACGGATATCCCCAATAGAAAAATACCCTACTTCTTTTATTTTGTACGAAAGGTTTATTCCCCCGACTTGGTTTAAGTACTGGCCTGGCCAGTATTTCCATAGATAAAATGATTTAATAATGATTTGATATCAATCAAAAATACTTGTTGAAGTGTCATTTCTTATTATTAATACTCAATATTATATTAATACTTAATCTTAATATCATTACTTAATATTAATAATATTAAAATATTAATAATATTAAATTAATATATAATATATTATATTTTTTTTTAATTAATATATAATATATTATATTTTTTTTTATTTTCTTTTTATCAATTTATTACTTATACTTACTGGAAAAAGAAACTGGAATAAAAAATATTAAAATTAAAAATGAAATAAAATATCAAATATTAAATATTAAACACACATATTTATAAACGTAGTTATAATATAACTCATTTATTTGTTCAAGAGACAAGCTTTATTTGAACAATTGAGATCCAATTGACCCGAATTCTTAATTCATAAGTAAGATCTGGCAATTGAAAGAGAAGTTGAAAAAAAGGAACCATGTATGCAGATTTCATCCTTTCTATGATCCAGCTTCAATGATTCTTTCAGACCGGGACTGTCAGTAATGACTTCGTATCAAACGAAAAGAAAAGTATAATATAACTATAACTTTTTTTTTTTATGTTATTTAAGTAAGCTTTCTGCTCTTCGCCTACTTAAGTCCCCCCAGGAAGAAGCGTCAACGCTAGAATTTTCATGATTCTGGCTTGATTGCGCCTCACTCTTTTGTTCGACAAATGGTCCATTCATATACTCATATACAATAATATGTAGCGGGTATAGTTTAGTGGTAAAAGTGTGATTCGTTCTATCAAAAACTTAAATAGTTAAGGGGTCCTTAAGTTTTTTTTTTCATATTCCGATCAAAAACTTTATTTCTTAAAAAGGTTTAATCCTTTACCTCTCAATAGCATATTTGAGGAAGAATATACATTCTCACGATTTTTATCCAAAGGCCAATTAGAAATTGAATAAAAAAGATTGGATTATGGATATGGAGTTGCGAAGCATAATTTTTTTTGAATTGGATTAACTCTTCCAATTGAATGAGTATGAGTAAAGGATCTATGGATGAAGATACAAAAGTGTATTTCCAATCGTAACTAGATCCTCAATTTTTT